TCGCAATACCTACTCCGTTCGTAATTCCATCGATTACTCGTCTATCAAAAAAATGAGTTAGTTCAGCTAATCTTCTTATACCCTTAGTTAAGGATATTGTATAAAAAACATCTATGTAACCGCGATTATACGACCAATCATATATCACATTTATTATTTTAACCCCCAAAACTTGCATTTTATTAGGAACCCTTTTAACAAACGAATTAAATAAATTCAAATTTTGTAAAGATGAATAAACAGGCTTATATAAAAAGGACGCTATAAGTATTCCGCAATAAGCTATACTGACTGAAAAAACTGCGTTTGTGAGAAATTCATACCAATCGACAGAGTGGATTCGGTTTTGATGTAAAAGGTTTATGGACGGAGTTAACAATTTTGATAATATATCTAAATCCATTCCTTCATAATTGAAGAAAGGAATTCCAATGGCCCCAACGAATAACGTAAATAAAACCAATACAAGCATGGGAAATAGCATAGTATTGTCCGACTCATGGGGATATGAGAAAGTTTTTTTAGTGCCAAAATGAGTAATACTAATAAAAGGCTGCACCATGCTTCTTACATTTTCATTACTATCAATTCGATATGTGTTTAAAAAAGGAGCCTTTTCGTTGTTTTTGATCATTAATAAATCGAATAAACGAAAGTTTGTTTTCATAATTTTAGGTCCTTCTTTACCCCACAGAGACATTGAATAGAATGAGCTGCTTTTTTTGCCACTGTAATTTTGAAAATAAACGTTTAAATGTCCTTCAAAAGTAAGTAAATAGATCCGAAACATATAAAAGGCGGTTAATCCTGCCGTAGAATAAGCTATTATTGCAAAAATCGGTGAATACAACCAACTATCACTAAGAATTTCATCTTTGGACCAAAAACAAGCAAGAGGTGGAATACCACAAAGAGAAAGTGTACCTAATAAAAAAGAAGTTTTTGTAATTGGTACATGTTTTCTTAAACCGCCCATAAGAACCATATTCTGACTTTTATCTGGAGAATACCCAACAATAGCTTCCATCGAATGAATAATAGATCCAGATCCTAAAAACAACAATGCTTTCGAATAAGCATGAGTAATCAAATGAAATAAAGCAGCTTGATAAGAACCCATACCTAAAGCTAACATCATATAACCCAATTGAGACATTGTAGAATAAGCTAAACCTCTCTTAATATCTTTTTGAGCAAGAGCTAAAGTAGCTCCTAAAAACAATGTTATTATACCGATCAAAGATATTAGATTTAATATGTAAGGTATAGCTATGAAAAGAGGAAGAAGCCGAGCTACAAGAAAAATTCCTGCTGCTACCATCGTAGCAGCATGTATAAGAGCCGAAATAGGGGTAGGCCCTTCCATGGCATCGGGTAACCAGACATGAAGGGGAAATTGAGCAGATTTCGCAACTGCGCCGGCAAATAATAGGAAGGCACATAAAGTAACAAATAAAGGATTAACTTCATTATTATAAACCAAGTTATTGAATATTTCAAACAAATCCCGAAATTCAAAACTACCCGTTATCCAATAAAAACCTAAAATTCCTAATAATAACCCAAAATCCCCGACACGATTAGTTACAAACGCTTTTTGACAAGCATTCGCCGCACTAGGTCGGGTGAACCAAAAACCTATTAATAGATAAGAACACATTCCAACTAATTCCCAAAAAATATAAATTTGTATTAAATTAGAACTAGTAACTAATCCCAACATTGAAGTATTGGAAAAACTCATATAAGCAAAAAATCTCACATATCCTCGATCATGAGACATATAATTGTCACTATAAATAAGAACCATAATCCCAACACTAGTGATTAATATTGACATAATAGAAGTAAGTGGATCAACCAAGCAGCCAAACTCTAAAGAAAAATCATTATTGATGGTCCAAGACCATACATATTGATAAACAGAATTGTTATTTAGTTGCTGAATAAAGAAATGGGCTGAAAAAATCATAACTATACTTAATAATAAAACACTCGGAAAAGCCCACATACGGCGAAGATTTTTAGTTGCCGTTGGAAAAAGTAGAAGTCCAGCTCCTATTAACATAGGAACTGGAAGTGGAATGAACGGTATGATCCATGAATATTGATATGTATATTCCATATAAAAATAAATAAAAAAATTATCTTAATTAATTGTTTCTGATTCACCAGTTCTTATTTCTTTTCTTTTGAAAGCGATCGATTAATAAAAAAAAATTAAGATATATAAAATAAAACTTAAATAGAATTTCCCAGGTTTAATTATTCGGAATCTTTCCAAACTACTTCAAATATTTCAAATGAAGATGAAGAGTTAGGGTTAGTCAAATGATATGAACAATTTACGAGTGAAAAATAAATATGTACTTTGTTTATTATTAAATTTATTATTAATATTGAATTGTTAATATGAAATTAAAATTATTAAGTCCAATTTTATGAAGATAAAAACGAAAAATTGCAATTTCGGTCTAATTATTACGTATTACAATAATTTATTTATATCTATAGAGCAAGGATAAATAATGACAGCAAAAAAGTATTTAATATGAATCATAGGGCCCATAACTTGACTCATAAAACCTATTTCCCATAAAACAAAACCAATTTATTGCAGTTTGGTTCGGCTATTCCCAATCATTAAGAAATTTTTTTAGAACTAATTGATTGTCTTCCATTACAATAAAAGCTATTTGTAGGAAATGCTTTGGTATCCCACACTTTTTTTATGTAAAATAAAAAAGAGGGGCAAAAAAATGGCTTTTAGAAAGTATTTTGTATATTTTAATCAATTAACTACTAGGCTTAGGCTCATTCGAGTTTGAAAATGAAAATTCCTTTCTTCGAACTTGACCAATTTAATTAATATAATAGAAAAAGAAAATTTATTACATTTTTTTTTATTAAGCAGGAGAGGGATTGAGTTTTTAAATCTTTCGATGTATTTTATTACATGTAAGAATGGAACATGACAAAACTAGAAAGCAAAGACCCAACCCCTTTTGTTTGTATTTTTGATTTTATCAACTTCAATCTATTCTATTTGGCATAGTAGATCTTATTGTTCTTAGTAATATTTTAGACAATTTTTCCATACACCTTTTATGATGAGGGGAATGTAATTTAGAGAATAGCTAGCTAGAGATATAGTAAAGAACAATTGATTTTGAACAATAGATGTCTTTCACATCCAACCGATGAACCGATTATAATTTAAAAATGGCAGTGCCAAAAAAGCGCACCTCTAGTTCAAAAAAACGTATTCGTAAAAATATTTGGAAAAGGAAAGGGTATTGGGCAGCATTGAAAGCTTTTTCGTTAGCGAAATCTCTTTCTACCGGTAGCTCAAAAAGTTTTTTTTGTGTGACAAATAAATAATCAAACAATAGACTAAATAATGTGAATCGGTCTAATTCAAAAAAGAGTCTCATTTTTGTTATAATTTATTTATAAGTTTTTTTTTTCTAAAGTTTAGAAGTTATCAAGATTATAAATAATATTAATCTAATAATAATAGATAATAATCTAAATTACTATTTCATTTTTATTTAATAAAAAAAAATTATTTCCATTCTCTAATGTTTTAACCTGATCAATAACAATATAAAATGGAATTCATTTTGTTTTGTTATTTTTTAGTAGAAATAATAATTCGGTTGTCTACTGAATTCAAAAAGTGAATGGTATTCTTTTGTTTGAAAAAAGAATAAACGCAAGCACAAGGTTTCACCTTTTGTTTTGGTATGTTTTATCATTTTCAAGATGGGGATTATCACCTTCCCCATCGACTTGACTCGATAATCAATTTACTTTTTAGTTCTATCCGTGGATTGAAGTCAAAATTATCTAGTTCAAAAAGTTCCGTTTTATTTTCAGGAGACCATAAAGTAATAAACTATGAAACGAAAAACCCCGTTGTTAGTTAAGTTAAAAAACGGATACCCTAAAATAAATAAAAAACAAAACTATTATAAGAATAATTAATATTATTAACGAAAACGTTTAGATTAAATGCCGCCTAATTTTGAAACAAATTTTTAGTCATCAATTTGAATGTTTCCTAAAAAATATTGAATTAACCCCCTCAATCTCGACGATTGAATAGAAATAGGTTATTATGATTTCGAATAAGCCGCTATGGTGAAATCGGTAGACACGCTGCTCTTAGGAAGCAGTGCTAGAGCATCTCGGTTCGAGTCCGAGTAGCGGCATGTCTTTTTCTAAAAGAGTAAGCCCTATAATGAATTCAATTCCCTATTTCAATTCCTATAATTGAGGCCCCCTTTTTAATAAATTTTATGATATTTTCAACTTTAGAGCGTATATTAACTCATATATCCTTTTCGATCATTTCAATTGTAATTACAATTCATTTGATAACTTTATTTGTCGATGAAATCGTAGGACTATATGATTCATCAGAAAAGGGGATGATAGCTACTTTTTTCTGCATAACAGGATTATTAGTTACTCGTTGGATTTATTTTGGGCATTTACCATTAAGCGATTTATATGAATCATTAATTTTTCTTTCGTGGGGTTTTTCCATTATTCATATGATTCCGTATTTTAAAAAACAAAAAAACCATTTAAGCGCAATAACGGCGCCAAGTGTTATTTTTACCCAGGGTTTCGCTACTTCAGGTCTTTTAACCGAAATGCATCAATCCGCAATATTAGTACCTGCTCTCCAATCCCATTGGTTAATGATGCACGTAAGTATGATGGTATTGGGCTATGCAGCTCTTTTGTGTGGATCATTATTATCACTAGCTCTTCTAGTCATTACATTTCGAAAATTCATAAGGATTTTTAGTAAAAGCAATAATTTATTAATGGAGTCGTTTTCCTTTGGTGAGATTCAATACGTGAATGAAAGAAACAATGTGTTACAAAACACTTCTTTGATTTCTTCTCAGAATTATTACAGATATCAATTAATTCAACAATTGGATCGATGGAGTTATCGTATTATTAGTTTAGGGTTTATCCTTTTAACCATAGGTATTCTTTCGGGAGCAGTATGGGCTAATGAAGCATGGGGATCCTATTGGAATTGGGATCCAAAAGAGACTTGGGCATTTATTACTTGGACCATATTTGCGATTTATTTACATATTCGAACAAATAAAAATTATGAAAGCGTAAATTCTGCAATTGTGGCCTCAATGGGCTTTCTTATAATTTGGATATGCTATTTTGGGGTTAATCTATTAGGAATAGGGTTACATAGTTATGGTTCATTTACATTACCATCTAATTGAATAAGGTACTTGACAACTAGAAGCCTAGGGCAGCATACATATATATATGAAACCCTCATGTAAACCATCAAGAACCATTTGAATCATTCCATTTCCATTACTTGATTCAAATGGTTCTCGAAAATGTCAAAAATATCTGGTTATATATAGAATTTATAGAATTCCAATTTTTTTATTTAACTTAAAAACAGAAAAAGACTTTTTTTGTACAATGAACGATTTTAAAAATCATCAGGTTTTTTATTTTGGTTTATTGACAAAAACTATCTATAAAAAAAATTTGATATAATAGCTTCGACCTTGTCAACTGATAATGAGAAAACGAAATCGGGATAAATACCAATACCTATTACAGGGAAAAGGATAGAAATAGAAATAAATAACTCTCGCGGTCCAGAATCAAAAAAATAAGAGTTTGGGGCATTAAAAAGCTTGTATCCATAGAACATCTGGCGTAACATAGATAATGAATAAATAGGAGTTAATATCATTCCAATTGCCATTACAAAAGTAATTAATACTTTTGTCATTAAAAGATATTTTTGGCTAGTAAGTATTCCAAAAAAAACTATCAATTCGGCAACAAAACCGCTCATGCCCGGTAATGCAAGCGAAGCCATTGATAAGATACTGAAAGTCGTGAATATTTTGGGAATTGCGATAGCCATTCCGCCCATTTCGTCGAGATAAATAAGTCGTATTCGATCATAACTCGTTCCGGCCAAGAAAAAAAGCGCAGCGCCAATAAATCCGTGAGAAATTATTTGTAAAATGGCCCCATTGAGCCCTGTATCGCTTATAGAACCAATTCCTATAATTATGAAACCCATATGAGATACAGAGGAATAGGCTATTCTTTTTTTTAAATTACGCTGACCAGGAGATGTTAAAGCTGCATAGATAATTTGAATTGTGCCTACTATCATCAACCAGGGAGAAAATATAGAATGGGCATGGGGTAATAATTCCATATTGATCCGAACCAACCCATACGCTCCCATTTTTAATAAGATTCCGGCTAAAAGCATACAAGTACTATAATGTGCCTCTCCATGGGTGTCTGGTAACCATGTGTGTAGGGGTATGATCGGTGATTTGACAGCAAAAGCAATAAGAAATCCAATATAGAATATTATTTCCAGGGCTACAGGATACGATTGATTAGCTGATGTTTCAAAATTTAATGTCGGTTCATTGGAGCCATATAAACCAATACCCAGAACTCCTATTAATAAAAAAACAGAACCTCCGGCAGTGTACAAAATAAATTTTGTAGCTGAATACAAACGTTTCTTTCCCCCCCACATGGATAGAAGTAGATAAACGGGAATTAATTCTAACTCCCACATGATGAAAAAAAGTAAAAGGTCTTGAGAAGAAAATGGTCCTATTTGACCGCTATACATTGCTAACATTAGGAAATGGAATAGTCGGGAATCTCGAGTAACGGGCCAAGCCGCTAAAGTAGCTAAAGTTGTGATAAATCCTGTCAGTAAAATGGGTCCTATAGAAATTCCATCTATTCCCAATCTCCAGTAAAAATCAAAAAAATTGATCCATTGATAATTCTCCGTTAGTTGCATTAACGGATCATCCAATTGGAAATGATACCCGAATGCATAGGTTGTTAGAAGGAGTTCCGTTATGCATATAGATATAGTATACCATCTTATTACCTTATTTCCTCTATGAGGAAGAAAGAAAATTAAGGAACCCGCGGTTATTGGCAAAACTACAACTAGTGTTAACCAAGGAAAATTATTCATAGTAAAAACAAAATAAACTTGGACCAGAAAAACCCGTGCTCGAAATAAATATATTTTGAGCGCGGGTTTTTGTCGGTAAAGGTAAAAAAATCAAATGTATTCGAGTAGGGTTTTCTGGAACGTATTAATAAGCTAGACCCATACTTCGAGTTGTTTCATGCCATAAATAAACGCGAACACTCAAGAAATCCGTTGGACAGGCGGATTCACATCTCTTACAACCGACACAGTCCTCTGTTCTTGGAGCAGAAGCGATTTGCTTAGCTTTACATCCGTCCCAAGGTATCATTTCTAATACATCGGTTGGGCAGGCTCGCACACATTGAGTACACCCTATACACGTATCATAAATCTTTACTGAGTGTGACATTGGATCTATAAATTTTTGAACGTCATAAATTTTCGATCTAGTAAATTTGTAAATGAATCATATATTTAAACACCAGATGAATCAATAATTTACCAGAAATTTTGAAGCAATCTACTTCTGGATCGACTCGCGCGATAGAGCCAAGATACTTTGATTTCTTACATTTTCGAAAATGTGGATTAGATTTAATGTATGGGCATGTTAATTTGAATTTATGATGAATATTCTAATTTCTATGATTAATACTACTTATTCAACAAATTCGATTGATTGATACGAGTTGATTTTCTGTTACGATAAATTGACGAAACAATAGCCGGTCCAATAGCTGCTTCAGCGGCGGCAATAGCTATAACAAAAATGGAGAAAATATTTCCTTTTAATTGCCGGCTATCAAAAAAATCAGAAAATGTTACGAAATTTATATTAACCGCATTCAGTATAAGTTCAAGACACATAAGGGCTCTAACCATATTTCGGCTCGTGATCAATCCATAGATACCGATAGAAAATAAGTAGGCACTCAAAACAAGTACATGCTCGAGCATCATTGACTAACTCCTTATCAATTTTGATTCATTTCAATATGAACTGAACAACAATTCAACAGATTCAATTGACTAGAATATAAAGTCCGGAACAAAGGAATATATTGTATTAGTAATAGATTAAATAAAAGAATTTTTATTTTGAGTTTTAGACATAACCAATTTTAAAATGGAAGATAAAAAAATGTAATAACACAGAACAGAGTTGAATTTTGATTACTGTTGCTAATTCTAGAGATTTATTACTGGCGCGCTACAGCAATTGCGCCTATCAAAGCGACTAAAAGAATTATCGAAATGAATTCAAATGGAAGAAAAAAATCTGTTGATAAATGAATTCCAATTTGTTGACTATTACTTATCAAATCTTGCTCTATAATCTGGTTTGATCTTGTAGTCCAAATAATCCCGTACCATGACGTATCCGTAATAGTAATCATTAGTAAAACAAAAATACTTGTACAAACAGGCAAAGTAATCCCATCCCCAACAGTCCAAAGATTAAAATCTTTGTAATACTCTGAACCATTCATGAACATCACAGCAAATACAATTAAAACATTTATAGCTCCCACGTAAATAAGAAGTTGTGCAGCAGCTACAAAATAGGAGTTTAATAGAATATAGAATAAGGATATACAAACAAGAACCATTCCCAATGAAAAGGCAGAATAAATGGGGTTGGTAAATAATACCACACCTATACCTCCTAGTATAAGACCCGATCCCAGAAAGACTAAAAGAAAATCATGTATTGGTCCAGGCAAATCCATTATATGTAAAATAAGAGATAAATAAATCTAAATGTTTTTCATGACCTTATTGAGACCCGACCAGAAAAATTTTTTTTTTGAGAAATTCCTAATTAAATCCTAAGAGATATGACTAAATGTAGGTACAATTATTGGGCTAATTTTATTCTTTATCTGAAGGAATAGTTCTAATCCGAAATTTTTTATAATTTTTTATTTCGAAATATATACAGATATATTAATTAATAGATTTTCAATCCAAATTAAGGCTCGATTCGTATCAACCAATCAATAGTTGGAATTTGTAGTTATTGACCAAACAAAACGAAAGAACCCTTATTTCTTTAAATTAGATCAAAAACCAACCTTAGTATTGTTAAAGTAATTGGAAATTATTCTTTAATCACGAGATTTACTTATTTTGAGGCGAATTAAAAATTGTTCGAATTGTATAATCGTCAATTACTGACATCGGTAAACGACCCAAAGCAATTTGATTATAATTTAATTCGTGACGATCATAAGTAGAAAGTTCATATTCTTCAGTCATTGATAAACAATTTGTTGGACAATACTCAACACAATTACCACAAAATATACAGATTCCGAAATCAATACTGTAATTAAGTAATCGTTTCTTTCGAATATCCGTTTCCAATTTCCAATCAACAACGGGTAGATCTATAGGACATACACGAACACATACTTCACAAGCAATACATTTATCAAATTCAAAATGAATTCGACCACGGAAACGCTCCGCGGTGATTAATTTTTCATAAGGATATTGAATAGTTACGGGTAAACGATTTGCGTGAGATAAAGTAATCATGAAACTTTGACCAATGTACCTTGCAGCCCGTATTGTTTGTTGACCATAATTCATGAACCCAGTTACCATAGAAAACATATCGTGAATATATATATATATGAATTATTTTATGTTTGTTTATTTCTCTTGTTTGAGACAAATTGTGAATATAGAATATTCCTTTATAGCGAAAAGAGTTGGGAAGAAGTTGTTAATAATAGATTACCGAGAGAGATCGGTAAAAGAAATTTCCATCCAAGATTTAATAGTTGGTCCATTCTTAGCCTCGGCAAAGTCCATCTTGTTGTGATAGGAATGAACAAGAACAAATAAGTTTTAGTTAATGTAATAAAGATACCAATTGTCGCTCCAAAGACTCCACCCAGTTTATTTATTTCAAAAAACTCAGAAACATATATGTCTGGAATAGAGATATTCCAACCTCCCAAGTAAAGAACCGTTACAAATAATGAAGAAACTAATAGGTTTAGATAGGAAGCAACATAAAATAAACCAAATTTGATACCCGAGTATTCGGTTTGATAACCTGCTACTAATTCTTCTTCTGCTTCTGGTAAATCAAAAGGTAATCTCTCACATTCTGCTAGGGAAGAGATGAGAAAAATGATAAACCCTATAGGCTGACGCCACAAATTCCACCCCCCCAAACCATATTTTGATTGCGCCTCAACTATATCAATTGTACTTGAACTGTTAGATAATCATAGTCGGTGATACCATCACTGTTACCATCGCTATTACAGAACCGTACATGAGATTTTCACCTCATACGGCTCCTTGAAGGCCATAAATAAATCTAAGGACCGGGTAAGTATTATTTTATCTTGATATGTTTGTAGGATGGATAAGGTCAAACTTTATTGGACGGTCCAAAATTAGACCAATAGAATTCTGTCTGTTATAATTATTAGTTTTATATAATTCTTATTTTAATAATTAAATAAATTTAAATAAAATAAATGAATTAATTAAATAAATTAATAATAAAAAAAAAAAACAAAGTACTTCTGAATTGATCTCACCCCTTCTTTAATAATTTCAATTCTTCTTTGTTGAGTAATAACTTAATTCTTCAATAAAATACTTCTTGTAGAAATATAACTAGCCCGTCGTTTTTACTTATGAAAAAGAATTCCATATTAATTCATGAATTATGATACATATTCTATATATGAATATGGATATGGAAAAGGATAAAAAAGATATTTTTTTATTGGAATTGGGTTTCTTTCTCTTTTTTTTTTTCATTCCTATTCTTCTTTCTATTTCTGAAAAAAAGAGGGCTTACAAAATAAAGGATTTTTTCGTTCCCAATAGTTATGTATTTAATCGGTGGATAGGAGCATACTCTGGATTGGAATCGTGCCTTGGGGAGTACTGCCTAATAATTTCTACCAACCTTAAGCCCCAATTAGTATTCTTTGTTTGTATATTATGTAAAAATGTCCTTTTGGATAATTTACAGAATTTCCATTTCCATTACAAATCCGTTACATATCTTGGTGTTTCTAACCATCCACTCGTTTTTGTTCAACCCCCCGTTATGATAATACATGTATCTTAATACATACAAATGATAGTGAAAACTCAATACGGTGGATCTTTTGAGCCCGCTTCAAGTCAGGATGACTAATTAACCAATCTTGGGGTAAACGGTTTCTTATGTTTATGTTTATTTCCGCTTAACTCTTTAACTCTTATACATGGAAAATGAGACTCAATATTTTTACTGCGAATTTATATATTCTAAATTATCTAATTTATATATTATATATAATATAAGCTGTTTTCTTTCACTCATATAACTATTTGATTTAATTCTTCAATCCGAATAATGAATAAAAAAAATGAAGATATCTAACTTTACTCAATTCATTCCACCGCTTTCCTAGAAAGGAAGAATAGAGAAAAGTTTATGTCTATATATCAACGAATCGCACGTAGAGATATTGATAACACACATAAAGTTAATGGTATTTCATAACTAATCGATTGAGCAGCAGCTCGTAGACCACCTAAAAAGGAATATTTATTATTTGACCCGTATCCTGACATAAGAAGTCCAATGGGAGCAATACTTGAAATAGCAATCCATAAAAAAACACCAATATTGAGATCCGCTAAAACAAGGCGATAACCAAACGGAACTACTAAATAGCTTACTAAAATTGATATCACTGCTATGGATGGACCGATACTGAATAAACGAGTATCCCCTCTAGATGGAAAAAGATTTTCTTTGAAAAGAAGTTTTGTCCCATCTGCTAGAGCTTGAAGAACTCCCAAAGGACCGGCGTATTCAGGTCCAATACGTTGTTGTATTCCCGCGGATATTTCTCTTTCTAACCATACAATTACCAGTACGCCTATTGTGATTCCCAATACAAGAGTCAAAATAGGAATAAGTAACCATATAATTCCATAGACCCCTTTTAAAAATTCCAATCTAGAAAAAGAATCGATATCTTGTACTTCTGGTGTATCAATTATCATTTCAACGATCAACTTCTCCCATAATGATATCTATACTACCTAGTATTGTCATAATATCAGCCAATTTCATTCTTTTAACTAACTGAGGAAGAATTTGCAAATTGATAAAACCCGGCGGTCGAATTTTCCATCTCCAAGGAAAACCACTCCGATCCCCTATCAGAAAAACCCCCAACTCCCCTTTTGGAGCTTCCACTCTCACATAAAGTTCTTGTTTCGGCAATTCAAATGTAGGAGAAGGTTTTTTACTAATAAAGCGATATTCAAAATCATTCCATTCTGGATTCCTTTCTCTATCAAAGTATCGGGTTTCTAAATTCTCATATGGCCCCCCCGGAATTCCTTCGAGAGCCTGTTGAATAATTTTTATGGATTCCATCATTTCACCAATTCGGACTAGATAACGAGCCAACGAATCCCCTTCTTTTTGCCACTGTACTTCCCAATCAAATTCGTCATAACACTCATACTGATCAACTTTACGAAGATCCCATTGTATTCCGGACGCTCGCAGCATCGGTCCCGATAAACCCCAATTTATTACTTCCTCTCGACCAATAATGCCTACCCCCTCGACTCGTTCTAAAAAAATAGGATTGCGTGTAATAAGTTGTTGATATTCAGCAACCCTTATTAAAAAATAATCGCAGAAATCCAAACATTTATCTATCCAGCCATGAGGGAGATCAGCCGCTACCCCTCCGATCCGAAAATAATTATGCATCATTCTCATACCGGTGGCAGCTTCGAATAGATCATATACTAATTCTCTTTCTCTGAAAATATAGAAAAAGGGAGTCTGTGCACCAATATCCGCCATAAAAGGACCGAGCCATAACAGATGAGAAGCTATACGACTCAACTCCAACATAATTATTCTGATATAGCTGGCTCTTTTAGGTACTTGAATATTTCCCAGCTGTTCCGGTCCATTTACCGTTATTGCTTCTGTGAACATAGTAGCTAAATAATCCCAACGTGTTACATAAGGCAAATATTGTATAATTGTTCGGTTTTCCGCAATTTTTTCCATCCCTCGGTGTAAATAACCCAATATTGGTTCACAGTCAATAACATCTTCACCATCTAGAGTAATGATAAGTCGAAGAACACCATGCATTGATGGATGGTGGGGACCCATATTGACTACCATGAGGTCTTTTCTTGGAGCTGGTATATTCATAGGTTTTTCCTTAATTCATTCTTTCATGAATTGTTGAAAACGAAAAAAAGTTCATTCAAATTCAAGATCTAATAAATCAAATAATTCAAAATGCTTCTTCAAATTAACGAGTTTTTGATTCCCGAATATCCAACCGATTAATTAATTCTTTATAACCTATTCTATTTTTCTTTGACAAATAAGATAGCAGTCGTTGGCGTTTTCCCAGAATTTTACGTAGACCTCTCTGAGATAAATAGTCTTTTTTGTGTAATTGTAAATGTGAAGTAAGTCTTCGTATCCTATTGGTGAAACTAAATATTTGAAATTCAACAGAACCCCTGTTTTCTTCTTTTTCTTCTTGTGAAATAACTGAGATGAATGAATTTTTTACCATAAAATGAAACCCCCTTCTTTTTTTAAGATATTTTTATTGATAGATATCTTTATTGATCAGTAATAATAATGTCACTTGTTTTAGTTTGGTATAGACAATAATCTTAATTTTGTTCTAATTTCGAATTTTATTAAATCAAATGAAATCAATCCGATTTTCATTTAAAAATTCGATTTGAAAAGGTATACAAAAGCATGGTTGTTTTCCGTACTCCAAAAAGATAAAAACTTAGTCCTAAAATCAGAAGATTTTATTGATTCATTTCGAGATCGAATTGATATGTCATTGAATTAGTATCATGTATCAGAATGGAATGTAAGACAATGAATGTGTGCACCCCTTTGTCGTCATAGACCCGCTACGATATGGGAAAGGTAGCAAAAATATACTAGTAATGAATTTTCAATCGCGGATACATATGTATCCTTACCATACCGAAACGACTGCCGTTATTGCTATCAAACCAATACCGATTCATACAAGCTAAATCTTCTAATCGATAATTGGGCCACAGAAATAACTTTAATTTAATAAGTTTCTTTTGATATCCTTTGCTTTTATCCAAAACCTGACTGTTTACCTTATTCCCATTCCCCAATGCTGAATTTTTATGCATATCATTTCTATTCCTAGAATTGAAACAAATTAGAATTCGAAATTCTCTCCGAAGTCTAGGTGATAAAAGATTTTCAGGAACAAACAAATCATAATGATTTTTATCCCTATTTCCAGTCATCTTTTTATATTTGGTAATGACTTCATCAGAATTCTTATCAACATGAGTTTTTTCTCGGTATTTTTGATTAATTTTGTGTTTACTTTGATGAACCAACGAAATACCAATGGTTTGAGACATAATAAATTGCCCATCATTTTTTATAGATAGACGAATTGGTTCAATAATCAAAATTCCTCTTTTGATCAATTCTGTAAGAGTTAAATTTTTCTGAATCATCAGAATATCAAGACTCATTTCTCCCCTTTGAATAGAGGATATAGTTATTTCTCGTGGATTTATCAGTCTAAGCAGGAGACAATATACTTTGATGTTATTAATTATTTTTTTATTTAAAATATCATCCCATCGCAATTGAAAAAGAAAATACCTTTTTAGTAAGAAATCAAACTCCGCTTTTGTATTGTTCTTGTATTGCTTTTTATTTTTATGTTTTTTCATGTCCGAGCCCGTATAATCTTCTTCAACATCTTTTTCTTGGTTTGAAAGAGCAGATTCAAGGTTTGCTTGGTCCACGGATTCTTTTTGCCCTTTATTTCGTTTTTTTAATTCAAGAGATTTTTTTTCATTGGAGGATATTGATATAAAAGGATCTTTTTTTTTATTTCCAGCGATGCTTTTGTTTTCAATATCAGTAGCGTTTTCATTTATATTAGAATCTAAAAGAAGTAATTTTATTGGTATAACCCACGGTTTTGTTTTATACAAATTATAAAATATGAAAAATTCTGGGAAGAACCAACGTTCAAGATTTGATATGGGACGGTTTAGTATTTCTTCATTCATTCCCATCCAATCAAAAAAACTTTTTTGATTGGATAAGTTGATTTCTTGATCTTGATGAATTGTGAGATAAAAAAGGTTTTTCTTTTTGATTTGATCAATTATTTGATAATTATTAAGCTTAGCCTTAGTAGATTTTTTATTACTGTTTGGGTCAGTATCAATATTGATCCAAGCCTCGATATCGATTTTCGTTCTAAGACAAAAATCGAGAATTCTCCAATCAAAATATTTTCTATCCAGATTTTTCTCCATATCTCTAATATCATCTTGTACTAGATCCTTATTGCTAGGGATAATAGGAATACCTTCCATCATATAAAAAGATTTTCGTTTATTTGTGTTGGAATTCGAAAAAACTTCTTGGTTATTTTTTACGTGTAATGACGATTCATAAATTGAAGAGTACTTCGTATCTTCAGAATTAATAGATTTATATGCTAACCGATCATATCTATATTGTTTTTTAAAATTCTCTTTTTCATTTAGTAATGAAGCCGTTTCAAAATTATTTTGTTTTTCGTAGTGAATAAATTTTGTTTTTTTAGATGAGTTGCATAAATCCTTATTTTGATTCATACAGTGTTGATTGAATTGATTTCGCCATTTTTGTGGTACTAGTCTAGACCATCTAATCTGAGATATATCATATTGATAATGATTCCTTAACCAATTTGTCCATTGATTTATTCCAGAATTCTGACGATTCTTATGTCTTAATTGAGAATGAAAAAGTTCTTGTGTTCCAACAAAATAATCCTTTATTTCAGTCTTAATAAAAGGGGCTGCTCCATTATATTGAAAGACAGGTTTTAACTTATAAAAATCAAAATTAATAAATTGGGTTTGTGAGAGTTTGTAAAATACATAGGCTTGTGAAAAGTGGGATAAGTCACAAAAAGTATTTGAATTCTTATTACTAATATTAGTATTATAAAGTGCCTTTTTTATAGTCGAAATAAAGTGAATTAAACTTTGATTTGTTTTATCCATTTTTTCTTGATTTGTTTCATTATTGGTAATGTATTTATTAATAATTTTTTTTATTGATTCAAGAAATGGTTGTGTATTGATCCTAGGAATATTAATGATCCACAGAAAGATATCTATGTATATCCTTTCAATGAAAAATTTCATAAAATAATGTAATTTGCGTATTAGTCGAGCATTTTTTCTTTTTAATATCTGCAAAATATTTTTTTGTGATTCCAACCCTTTATCATCATCACTTATTTTGTTAGAACGAATATTTCGATCCGGAATTCGAAATCCGCCCTTTTTTTTATTTGTAATTTTTTCTATTTGGTTTATGGTTGTGCTTGTTCTATCAGTTAGATCCCGCATTTTTTTTTCTGTCAATGAATAATTTGTCCAATTCCGAGGTATAGTTTCAATGGATGATGGTATAGTTTCAATGGACAATTCATCAATCATCAGATTACTGGTTATAGAATCTTTTTTAGTTTTACTCAATTCATATACTTTTCTTTTTCTCAATCCAAATAATAGAATTGGATTTATTTGTGAGAGTTCTTTTTTTATTTCTTTTAAAAAAAGAATCTTTTTAATGACCCATTTTTTTGTTTCTTTTAAAACATTTACAAACAATTTTGTTTTTTCTTTTAAAATTCTTAGAATTAGAAAGCATTTCTTTTTCAATTTTCTAATTTTTCTTTTGAGTTCTTTAAAAATGGGTTCAAAAAATGAAAGTTGTTTTCTGGGAGAATCAAAAGGGAATTCAGCTTCCATTCCAAAAATTGTTAAAAAACAAAAATCATTTTTTGAATCTTTCTTTTTCATTGGATCATTATAAGGGGTTCGTGGGTTAGATGTGTGCCAAGGTTTCAGACGAAAAGGAAATAGGATCTTAATCTGAATACCGTCTGTTAACCAGTTTTTTGGAAATTCTTTTTCTGATAATTGAACGCCATTATAGGTGCATTTAACATACATTTCTCGATTCCAATCTTTAAAATCCTCGGACCATTCGGGAAATTGAAACAATAGCATACGGGCGATATTTTTAACTATTATCAATGAAGGCAATATAATATATTTTCTAAGAATAGATTGGGTTACTAACAAAAAACCTCTTAGTACTTGAGCAAGTAAAATACTATCCCAGGCTTCCGCTATTTCTATACGTACTTTCTCCTTTCTTTTGGCTTCCTCTTTTTTATCCTCTTCCTTTTTTTTCTCACTTTCTTCTGTGGTTTTCTCTTTATAATCCGAAATTTTGAGTTCTGTGTTTGTCCACATAAAATTTCTCAAAATTAGGTTTATACGTTCGGAAATATCAAAAGAAAAAATGGGGGATTTGTCTATTCGGTCCAAAAAGAGGGGGGAATGCGCATCTGCCTCAAAGAATTTCCAAGTAACTATTTTACGTCTTTG